TACAGCTGCTCTTACTAAAGTTATCCGAAAAAGTAAAAACCCCAAAAAAATTATAAAGGATCTTATTCAAAAGATGAACAAAGTAAAAGATATAATTCGTCAAGAAGACGAAAATGAGAGAAAAATGGGTACTCAAAAAAGTAAAAAACGTTCGCTTTATCAGCGAAAATGGGTTATACTACGAAATATATTAATTGGGGTTATCTCTTTTTACTTTGGCTGGTCTTTGGGACCAAAATCAAACTAGGGAAACTCTCTGATTTCTCTTTTCTTTTGATCTAAATCTAGAATTCTGAATTTAATTCAGAATTCTAGATCTATATTTTAGATCCAATAATCCTCTTCATTTAAGTCAATTCTACTAAAAATTTGTGTATTTTAGTTTTTCATTTGTTTTATTTTTGAAGAAGTTCTAGTTGATTTTAAAAAGTGTTATTTAAATTTTGTATTTTAATTAAAATTTTAATGTTTAAATATTATATTATAAATTATAAGGTCAGAGTAACTTACATACTTAATTCATATTGACAAATCTGCCGCTATGGTGAAAGTGGTAGACACGCTGCTCTTAGGAAGCAGTGCTAGCGCATCTCGGTTCAAGTCCGAGTAGCGGCATATCCTTATTCTAACTATAAAAAATTAATTTAACTTAAATTTTTATTTCAGTGATTCTTATAGTTGACTTAACTTCTGAATTTATATATACATTTTTATATACTAAAAAACTAAATTTATTTTATTATTTATGATAACTTCAATTGTTGAAAATATACTTATTCAAATTGCTTTTTCAATTATTTTGATTTCAATTTTAATTTCACTTTACTTTCAAATCTTTTCATTTTCAGTTGGCGAAATTCAAAAACTTTCTGATTCATCAGATAGGGGTATGTTTGTCACCTTTTTCTGTCTAACTGCTTTTTTGTTTATTCATTTCATTTTTTGGGGGCATTTTCCTCTAAGTGATTTATCTGAATCATTTATTTTTATTTCCTGGAGTTTATCTTTGATTCATAAGATTCCATATTTAAAAAATAATACAAAAATTTTACGCAAAATAATTAATTCTAGTGTTAGTTTTATCCAGGCCTTTGCTACTTCATGTGTTTTAAAGGACATACAAAAAGATCCACTATTAGTACCCGTTTTGCAATCTGAGTGGTTAATAATGCATGTAAGTATGATGATAATCGGTTACGCAGCCCTTTTATGCGGTTCGTTATTATCAGTAGCATTAATGATTATTACATTTCGGAAGAATTCAAAATTTTTTTTAAAAATAAATTATTTTTTTTCCATGAACAATTATTATAAGATCCAATTTAGTCAAGAATTGGATTTTTGGAGTTATCGAATTATTAGTTTGGGATTTATTTTTTTAACCATTGGACTGGTTTCGGGAGCCGTGTGGGCTAACGAAACGTGGGGATCTTATTGGAATTGGGATCCAAAAGAAACTTGGTCATTTGTTACGTGGCTAGTATTTACAATTTATTTACATATTCGACAAAATATAAATTTTGAAGGTACTAAGTCCGCAATTTTAGCATCTATAGGTTTTTTTATAATTTGGATATGTTATTTTGGAGTAAATTTAATAGGGCTAGGTCTTCATAGTTATGGTTTTTTTTGAGCAATATCAATATAATAAAAAAAAACTTCGACAAATCAAAAGAGAAATGGAAACTTTCGAGTTCATATATATTTTTATATTTTAAGTTTTAATCAATATTAATGAAACAAAAAATTACAAAGATCTATAAAAATTTATCAATTCTAGAAGAACAGAAAACTCGTGCTCCGGAATCAAAAACTCAAAATGTAAGAGGGGGCGCCTCTAATTTAATTAATTTTTTTAATTCAATAAGCTAGCCCCATACTACGGGTTGTTTCAGTTCCGAAATAAACTCGGACACTCAAAAAATCAGTTGGACAAGCGAATTCACATCTTTTACAACCTACGCAGTCTTCTGTTCGTGGAGCTGAAGCAATTTGTTTAGCCTTACATCCATCCCACGGTATCATTTCTAAAACATCGGTAGGGCAGGCTCGAACACATTGAGTACATCCTATACACGTATCATAAATTCTTACAAAATGTGACATTGGATATATTATTTATGAAAATACTAATCTTTCAATCTAGATTATCTATTTTTCATATAGTATTTGAGTAGAAAATTAAAAAATTTTTTACTTTATAACTAGAGGATTCAATGAATTAATTAGCCTTTTTATAAATCCAGAATTAAGAAGATATCAGAGATGTTAGAAAAAAAAGCTTTTAATTTCTTATCTTTTTATCAATTTTTCATCAAATTTTTCCGAGTTAAATTTCAAATTTTTGTAATCAATGTTCTGTATTAAAAATAAAAACAGTGATTTTTTTTTTTTAACTTCTTGTGTTTTTAATCTGTTAATACTCAAATTAAACATAATTGGTTATTTATAGTTTCTATATCAATTGATTAAAATAAAATGTTTCAAAAGGTCTGAAATTTAAAATATAAAATAAATCTTTATTTTGTCTCTCTAATTTTTAATTTAAAAATTAAATCCTTATAAGACGTTAGATTTTTTTTTGATAAATAAACTAATAACCGTTGACGTTTTCCCAACATTTTACGCAAACCTCTTTGTGATAAATAGTCTTTTTTGTGAAATTTTAAATGGTCGGTAAGTTTACATATTTTTTTGGTAAAATTTACTATTTGAAATTCAATGGCCCCTGTATTTCGTTTTCTAGAAATAAATATTTTTTTTATCATAAAAAAGATTCCTCTTCACTTAACTACAGATTTATTTATTTTAATATACATTAAATCCAGTGAAAACTCTATTTTTAATAGCTATAACTGTAATTTAAAATTTAAATTAAAATTTCACATCTAGTTTAATTTTAATTCCTAAATTAATTTCTAAAATAAAAAAATAATATATATTAATATATATTATAGATAATATGGATATAAAATATAGTATAAGTATATTATAATATACTTATACTATATTTTAGGGGTTAATTTTTACTAAACTAAGGGTTAATATGCTTGAGCCTTGATTCACCTACCTCGCTATAAGTTAGACAAGCTAGATGGGAATTATACAAATAATTTTTATGAAATTATAAATTATTATGAAATTATACTAATAATTTTTTAGAGGTAAATACATAAAGATTCTTAACATACTAAAACGACTTCCATTATTAGTGTAAAACCAATACCGATTTATACAAGTTAAGTCTTCAAATCGCGAATTGGGCCAAATAAAAAATTCAATATTATTTTGTTGCTCTTCACAAACTTTCTTAGAACATTCGTTTGAAACGAAGGGCTTAGTAGTTTCTGGACCTTGGGACTGATTTGTATTTGAATTTAAACACATTAAAATTCGTAATTCTCTACGACGTCTGGACGATAAAATATTTTCTGGAATGAGAGAGGTTACATTCTTGTTCTTTTTAATTGTAATTATTCCTTGGTTTCGAGATTCTTTATATTTTATCTTATGAGCCAACGAAAGATTTAAGAGTTGATACATAAGAAACTTTCCATTCTTATTAATTGACAAAGTAAGGGGCTCTAAATTTAAACTTTTTTCTTCTAAAAATTCTGGAACACCTATGTCTTCGAGGGCCTCCACAGTAAGCTCTTTTATCCCAATCTCTGGCATTACATGCAAATTTAGCTTTTCCCTTTGAAGGGAAGATAGTAATAGTTCATTTTGATCAATTCGTCTAAGCAGAAGACATAATATCTGTACATTTTTAAAACCACTGTTTTTGAAAATAGGCTCCCCTCGTAATTGAAAATTTAAATGCGTTTTCAAAACCGATCTTATATACGCTAATTGAGGGTCTTCCTCAGTTTCATCATTTTGTTTATTCTTAATTTCTGAATTCTCTTCATTTTCAGCTTTATTTTTCTGTTTAGGATTGGTTTCATCATTCTGTTGGTTCTCAGTTTCCTTATTCTCTTTGTTTTCAACTTTACTTTTTGGCGTCTTTTTATTTTTAGTATCAGTGTTCGTTTTTGTCTTAGTTTGATTTTTTTTTTTAGGTGGAAGTTTATTGAAAGTCAATTTTGAAAGGAGTAAGTCACTTTGTAAAATCCAGGGTTTAAAATTATAGACATTGAGAAGTGCCACAAATTCCGGAAAAAACCAGAATTCAAAAATTGTCACGGGATGATTTAGTAGTTCTTGATTCAATCCCATCCAATCACTTAAAGAATGTTTAGACTTGGAACTACTATTTTCTTCACCACAAAAAAATAGAAGTTCTTTCTCTTTTTTAAAAATTTGATCAATAAATTTCATTAATTCCAGCACATCAAGTAATTCATAATTATAAGTCTGGACGGGATTACCGCGGGAAGTAAGTGGGATCCAGGATTCAATATCAGCTTTTTTTTTAAGAGAAAAATTGATCTTTTCAAAACTTAAATATTTTCTATCAAGATCTTTTTCTATATATGGAATATCAATCGTTTCAATTTTTTCTATTAATTTTTTTTTAACCAACATATTTTTTGTTAGCGCAAATAAAAAGTTTTGCGACATGTTTTTATGATAAGAAATTTGGTGTTTTTTCGTTAACGAAATGGCGGCTTTTTTTTTTCCAAAATGGATGAATTTTGATGATAAAACATCATATCTATAGCATTTTTCAAATTTAGCTTTTTGATTTTTATTCAATGATAAGTTATTACCATTTTGTTTTTTTAAATTTTCACTAGAATTCCATTTATCTAAATATTTTTTATTAAGTTTGTGGCATCGCTGAATGTTCTTTCGCCAGTTTTCTTTTTTTGCGCTGAAACTAGACCAGAGAATCTGGGATAAATCATATTGAGAATTTACTCTTAACCAATTTTTCCATTGACGCGTTCTAAGCTGGGTATTTTTTTTATTTCTTTCTTCAGTTTGAATTAATCCTTTTTTAACAAGAGATTTTTTTATTTCTTTTTTTATTAACCCAGATGTTACCTGCTGGTTCAGAATTGATTTTAATTTTAATTCACATATATTCAAACTCCCCGTTTGTTGCGATATTTTGTAAAATACATATGCTTGAGATAAGCCAGAAAATTTATTAAAAGTTTTTGACTTTTGCTGCTTTTTTTTCTTTAAAATAAAGTTGAGTTTTTTTTGTATTTTTTTATTTTTTGAGAAATTTTGATTAATCAAAATTTCTCGTGCTTCTTTAACTTTTTGGTCAATTAGTTGGCAAATCAATGGGGTATTCAAAAGCAAAACATTATATATTTTTTGAATAAAAAATTTTAGGAAATATTGAAGAATAGGTAGGTTCCGGATTAATTTAAATTTTCTTCTTTTCAAACTTTTTTTAAAAAAGCTAATATCGAGGTCTCGCGTTACTTTTCTTTTCTCTTCAGTAATTTTTTCTAGTTTTGTTTTTATTATACTTGTCCTATTTATGATAGCTTGGAGTTTTTCACGTTGACTAAATTTAAATTGATTCGGAGGCTCATTATTACTTAAGTGATCCATTTTCTGGTCTTTCACTATATCAGGTTTTAGTGTTCGTTTTTCTTTTAAAAATTGAACAGTAGTCATTTTTCTAAAACTTGTGTCAAGTTTTGTTAAAATAGGCTTAAAAAAAGAAAGTCTTTTTCGTGGCCTACCAAAAATGTGGTCTGTCTCTTGTCCCCAAATTGTTAAAAAACAAAAATTCTCACTCTCGGGTAATGGTTTTTTATCTTCGTTCCAAGGTTTGAGACAGAAAGGAGATAGAATTTTTATCTGAATACCTTCCGTCAACCAATTTCTCGGAAATTCTTTTTCTCCTAAGGGAATACCATTATAGGTACATGGAACATGAGTTTCTTTCTCCAATTCTGCAAAATCTTCAGACCATTCAGAAGTTTGCAATAATAAGATACGCCCAATATTTTTGAGAATTATTAATGAGGGTAATAAAATATCTTTTCGTAGACTTGATTGGGTTGTTAACAAAAAACCGCGTAGTACTTGAGTAAGTTCAAAACTATCCCAGGCTTCTGCTATCTCGATTCTCTCATTTATCTCAAAGCGGTTCTTGTCCTTAGTTTTTAGTTTTTTTTTTTTTTTTTCTAAATCCTCAAATTCGTTTYTTGTTTCAACCAAGTTANTAAAAAATCGTTTAAGTTTAACTAGGCCTGAGAACGAAAACAAGTTTTTTTTTTTACGTCTTTCAAAAAAAAGCGGAGAGTGCACATTTCCTTTAAACAGATCCGCAATTACTATTTTACGTCTTAAAGATCGCATAGAGTCTTTTATCAACCCGTGACGAAAATCAGATTGGTGCGAATATCGTAAGGAATAACTCCTATCATCTTTAGGTTCTTTTTCAGTTGTGTTACTATCAGGATCATTTTGACTCGTTCTAGTCTTTCGATTTTTCAAAATATTTTCTAGATCTATAGTTTTATTATTCGAGTCATTTTTTATAGTAATGTCATCCTCCATTGTTTCCAGATTTGGATGTTTAGAAGGATCAAAAACAACTAAACTTTTTGCCTTTCGAGTACGAATATCATGATCATCAGGTGGATTTCGAAAATAGGATAATTGTTCCAATTCAGTTATTAGTTTGTATGACCATCGAGGAACTTTTTTTCTTAAATTTTCTTCAAAACTTATTTTTTCATTGCTAATCGGGTTTGCTTTAACAAGTTGCTCATTAGTATTATTTTCTTGATCCTGAGTAGTACTTTCCAAAACTTGCATCGAAATGTTCAAGGGATCTGTTGAAGTTTCGTTTTCCTGCTTTTGCAAAATATCTTTTTCTTTTTTAATCTTTCCGCGATAAGCCCCAGTTAATAAAGGATCATATTCTTCTAGTAAGTATTTTTGTTTCGTCTCATCATTCTGTATACATAGTTGGGTTCTGGATGTTCCGAATTCAATGATTAGAGTTTTGTCAAGGTTTTCAATTCGATGGAACAAATCAATTTTGAGAGACTTTAGTTTTTCTTTGTTTCGCTCAATCCACCGTCTGTTCAATTTATTCAAGTAATTTTTTTTTAGGGATAAAAAGGAAATGCCTTTCCAAAAAATTGATAAATTTATTGGCTGGGTAAAACATATTCTTGATTTTCCATCACTTTGTTGGGTAGCAAAAAAATATTGTGACATTTCGTTTCTGACAGTTTGCTCAAATTGATTATTTTTTNATATAGCGAAATGGGCGACCCCAGCGTAGATCGGAAGAGCACACGTCTGAACTCCATTATAATCAAAAAGCAAAGTCCCAATAGCGTGTTCAATATCTTGCACCATCTCTTCAGCTTCACCTTCCAATTTAGAATGAGGCTCTTTTTTCAAACTATCCTTTTTGTGTAACAAATCCTCCTCATCTTCAGGTGATTTGGCGTCTTTTGTTATGCCCGATTTGTTCAACCTTTCTTCTTCCCGTTTCTCAATACGGGACATTTCGCTTAGTGTCTGCGTTGGAATAGGTAAGGGTATTCTTCCTAAAGATTGAATGGTTAGAAT